TTTGCTTCAATTTTCCCTATACAAAAAATTTAAATTGAAGATTTAGTTACGATTATAAATAAACTTTCTTTCTTTATCCATGGATTCCTTACTCATACTCATTCAATTGGAAGTATTGATCCAATTAAAAAAAATTATGTTTCGTAATTTCATAATCCAATATCCAATTTTTCAATTTATAATTGACTCTTGGATACAAATCACGAGAATGTATATTCTTCCTCGAATTTTTCATTGAAAGGTAAAGGCTTAAATCCTTTTTACGAGATAAAGTTTTTGTTTTGATCGGAATGGGTTATTAATCAAACCGAGGGACCCCTTAACAGTTAAGGGATTAACAGAACGAATCACACTTTTACCACTAAACTATACCCGCTACAATCCGATTATTGTATATAAATCGACTTTTTGTCGAACAAGAAACTTGGTCGTAATCAAAAGTATAGGATCAAAAAAGAATCATGCAAATTAGAGCGTTAACCCGAGGACTTAAGAGATTAGGAAAAGAGAACTCATTTAAATAACTAAATACCAAGTCTTTTGCTGGAGTTTTTTGACGGATATGGGTTGACAAAACTATTTAAGCCGTAACATAAAAATGCATTGTTCAAGAATTCATAGTTCATTTGTTTTCTTATCTTATTTTTTTTATTTACATTTGTTTACTTTAACTGATTTTTTACTGAAAAAAAAGTAAATAAAAGATAAAGCTAAGAAATTAAGATAGGAACTGACATTTTGATTATATATCAAAATAGCAAAGGAACCGAAATAGTCCTTATTATGATTGTTTCAATATCAATAATAAGAATTTGTGTTTTCAAATTAAAATTAAATAAATCATTTTAATTTGATTCCTTGGAACAAAAGAGGCCCGGCCCAGCTAGGTACTGACCAGGCCAAGCCGTGTAAAGAAAAGGTTTCTTTGGACAAAATCAAAGAGGGATCCTTTGTATTTTATTTATTATTATTTAGTTTTAAATATTATATTAGTTGAAAAACAAAACTATAAATAAACTAAAGAAAAAGAAAGGGGCCTTTTTCAAGCCCTAATTTTGCTTATGTAACATAATAATTATCCTTTTTCAATTGGGGGAAAGATGGCTGAGTGGACTAAAGCGTCGGATTGCTAATCCGTTGTACGAGTTTTTCGTACCGAGGGTTCGAATCCCTCTCTTTCCGTTTTCGTCGATAACTTTTTGTTTCCTTTCAAATTTTTCGTGAGTTAGTTCTTTATTTAAGTTTTTTTAGTTATTTTATATTTATAATAGTTAAAATTATATAGTTAAAAATGTGAAGTAGCTAAAATCCTATTAAGAACATTTCAGAACATTTCAAAATCGAGTAAAAAAAAAACCTTATTTATTTTTATTCTTCACGTCCAGGATTACGTCCCGGATCATTAGATAGAAATCCGAAGATGAATAGAGAGACAAAGAATATTACTATCGTGTAAACAAATAGTTTTAGAGTAAGCATTACACAATCTCCAAGAATTATTTTTTTAGGAAAAAAGAGAATAGATTCTCTATTTGTATATTTGTATTTTATACCGCATATCCTAGTATGTATGTTTCTATTTTTATTTTGACACCAATAAATAAACTAAAGTTCTTTTGATTTGAGATGAGAAATAGAAAAGAATTTTCAAAAGATTCATTTATAATATTTTTTTTTCATATAAATAAATAAATAAAGTGTATTTTTTCATTACCAAAAATATTCTTTCATACCCCCAAATTGTGTAAGACTCCAAGAGGTTTTGCAATGGAAAAAGTCAGAATAAGGAAGTGAAACGTGGTGATCCCGATTTATTATGGTTATACCAGAATTTCAATATTTGACTCGAGGTTTCACAGATACTTTAAGACTTATCTGATCTTATCAATTGGTAAATTTTTTTTTTTCGAATAAATCAGCAATTTGTCTAGGACAGTATTAAAAATCTCATCGAAAACTTACAGCAGCTTGCCAAACAAAAGCTAAGAGAAAAAATAGAACAGGTATTACTGGCATAACATCTACGATTGGATTGAAAAAAGCATAGGCCTCAGGCAATTTGGCGACGAAAAAACTACTTGAATAAAGGACAGAATTAAGACAGATACAGATCAAACTAAATATATTAAGCATAAAAACCATTTTGTTCTTGAGGATAATTGTATTTATTTTGATTGAGTTATTAATAAGTTGAGTTATTGATAGAAGGGAAAATTAATAAAAATAAATTAGATAGACCAAAAGAACTTCTTTGATTTGAACTCGTCCAATCAAAGCTCCTTCAACTTCAACTCTCAAATCAAAAGTGAATAGAATAAATCATACTTTCATACAATATCTTAATTGAATTAGATGTAATGATCAATAAATTCATCAGTTTAATTCTATATCTACACATAGCACAATTCTATCAAGAATCTAATTTATTTTATAGATATTTAAGATATTTAGACTGAAGTTGACGAACAACCAATAACAATATTAGTGTTTATTAGTGTCAAGTATAAATGTAAATGGGGCGTGGCCAAGTGGTAAGGCAACGGGTTTTGGTCCCGTTATTCGGAGGTTCGAATCCTTCCGTCCCAGAGCATATCCGTCCACATATCCAAAACAGTATAATAATATCATATACTTAACCCATATGAATCATAGAATATTTGATATATATAATATATATATATTATATCAGAATAAAGGTTACTTTTTTGAAGCTATAAAATTGAAAAAAAAAAGAATATATATAGCAACCTAAATCTTCTTTTACATCATTCTTTATCCACTATTTTATTAAAAAAAGAAATTGGATTTTTTTAATCATTGATGATTTAATACAAATCTGGATTTATCTTTCTCGTATGATGATAAAATGCAATGTGGTCTTACTATAAACTATAAACTATAAAATCTTATTCAAATAATGATATGGAGGTCAGAAAATTTTCAATCAATTAGATTAAATTGATGATTTCTTAGGAGTTCTTAGTACTCGAAGAAGTGTGAAATTGGTGAATTTATCCTATCAGGTTACTTGAAGATCCAGATTCAAAGAGAACTTATTTATTTGTTTGAATTTTATTCGTGTTATTTTTATTTATAATTAGTATTTTTAATATTTTAAAATATTATAGATTTATATATTTTAATATTTATAAATATATGTTTCTGGGGTTAATGCTTAGACTTCTTCAGAAACTCTATTTCATATAGAAGGAAAAAAAATAAAGTATAGATTACTAGGTATTGATCGAACCAATGACTATTCATAATTCCATAATGGAATTAATTACATACTGGTTCCAAACTAAAGGAATGTTATGGTAAAACTTCGTTTAAAACGATGTGGTAGAAGGCAACGTGCGACTTGAAGGATACGATCCACTGTGGATTCTTACATCCACCACTTTTTATTATTATATTAGGAATGAAAGTGCTTTTGGCTCGACATCGTTTGTTCTGTTCACTAGAACTCTCATTTTTTTTTTGGGGGGGGGGGTTGTAATATAAACCGTATCATACATGATGGAGCTCGAGCAGAACGTATTGATTCGTTTTTCGGAGGCAAGAATCTAGGGTTAGTATCAATTAATAAATTAAATTGAGACAACTTTGTAAGTCTATTTTTGATATAGAAATCTAAAGGATCAAATTCAAGTAAGTTTCAAATTCAAAAGTAAAATCTTTTGGAATTGGTAAAATCCTTTCGCTCAAATCAAAAGTGGATTACACAAGAATCAACCATTCATATGATTGTTTGATAGAAAGAAATCACAAAAAATGGTGTGTTGCTGCCATTTTGAAACGATTAACTATCACCGAAGTAATATCTAAACCTAATGATTCAAGGTAAAGATAAAGGATCCTAGAACAAGGAAATACCGTTTTCAATTGTCTTAACAACTAGAACTAGATTAAATCAAAATAGATTCGAAAGGAGACAGATAAAAAAGGGATTAGAGACCGCTCAATAATCAATAAATGAAATACTTAAAAGGTTTTCTTTGCGAGTTATACAACTTGAGTTATGAGAGTGCAAATTACAAATATGAGAATCCTTTTTTGTTGGGGAAAGAGTAAGAAACAAGTATTTAAATCATATAATAAAGAAAGAGAATTCTTGGTCTAATTGATTTGATGATTTTATGGATCTATTTGCCATTCTAATTTTGTATATAAACATAACTTGAATTTTCTTGAGCCGTACGAGGAGAAAACTTCTTATACGTTTCTCGGGGGGGGTTCTCTACATCTATCCCAATGAGCCATTTATCGAATCGTTGCAATTGATGTTCGATCCCGAAGAGAAGGAAGAGCTCTTCGGAAAGTGGGTTTTTATGATCCGATAAAGAATCAAACTTATTTAAACGTTCCTGTTATTCTATATTTTCTTGAAAAAGGCGCTCAGCCTACAGGAACTGTTTATGATATTTCAAAGAAGGCGGGGGTTTTTATAGAACTTCGCTTTAATCACCAAACAAAATTAAATTAATGAAATATAAATATATATAAATTAAAGAAGGTAAGGTATGGATGATTTGTATAGATTTTTGTATAATCTTTTCTTTGCTTTTTTTTCCCTTTTTCAATTTATATCATATTTAATCTTTTTTTTCTACTTATATAATGTCGTCTTTTATAACGATAAAAATCTATTTTATTGGTTTTATTGATGTAATAGATGAGAAAAATATCGAGAGAATAAACAATTTGGTCTTAAATTTTTGATATTATTGTCATGTCAATGGGTGTTTTTTATTTTTCATTGGAATTCGATGAACAAATAAAAAAGCAAAGGGTTAAGCTTGCTTTTTTTACTTTATACTTAATATTAATACTTATATTGATTGATATTAATTGAATAAACCTGGAATTTTTATACTTCTTTTTTAATTTATTCGTCCGCCTACACTCTTTTGTATATATGTCAATTATATATCTAGTGCCGATCCAACATAAATTCTTAGTTCTTGGTTTTCATTTTAATAAATTGAAAAATTTAATTA